TAAGAAAAATTCTAATATCTTTTTATAAATGTAATGAGCCTATCCTCTCTTCTTTGTTTGTTCATATTTTCATATGCAAAAAAATATATAAACAAATGCCAAATCAAAATATTCAGAGGACTCTTCTGACAAAAATATGTAATTGTCAACAAAGTTGTTTCTTTTTTTTTCTTCAAATCCAAAAAACTCTTCTTACTTCTACATAGGTCGTCGATTCAGCATTGGATAAAAGGGGGAAATACCCATTTTTACAATAACAATAACGGTTCAAAACCATTTTATGATTTATGAATAGGAGTGTTCTCTATCCATAAAATATTCATTTTGAACCATCTCCATATTAACATAGAGGGTGAAAGAGTACCGCGCCGCGTCTAGACTTCAAACAGTTTGCTTTAACCATATTCATATTAATGGCCGCACATTATTGGTTGATAGAGAATCAAAAAAAAAATTACCAATGAATCACGAAATGCTATGGTTCTTATCCAGAATCTCTTAATTTATTCCGAAGTCATTCGTGAGATCGTGAACCTTTCTAGTTATAACGAAAAAGGTACAGCTGGGTGGATCCAACATATTCTTGAAATAAACAACCCGCACACACTCCCTTTCCAAAAAAGATCAATACACCAAGCACTACACTTAGATTTATTAGATTTGTTGAAAAAATATCGGTATTAAACCCGAAACTCCCGGCAGATGGCCAATAGCCCAAAGAAACGAAAGAATCGGTTACATTTTTCATATGATCTCCTATAGACTAAATAGATAGACTAAAAAATCGAATAGAGTTATTTTTGTATCACTTCGCCCCTCTTTTTTATTTATTTCCTATTTTAAATTAAAAAAAGTATTTGATTTATGTGAACTATCCCCCTTGTGGCAATCCTTAGTTTCCCCTGGACTCCGAAGGGGAAGGATGAAAGGGAATGGGTATACTAATCTCTCACCCACAAATCAAACCTTCCCACAGGTTATTTTGTCAACGAATAAGTAAGTGTAGGAGTGAAATCTTAATAGAATTAGAAAAAGGAAATAATTTGTTCAAGGCAATAAAATAGGGATTCTTCACATTAAACAAAAGGATTCGCAAACAAAAGCGCTAATGCTACAACCAGTCCATAAATTGTTAAAGCTTCCATAAAAGCTAGACTAAGCAATAGAGTACCTCGTATTTTTCCCTCTGCCTCAGGCTGTCTCGCGATACCCTCTACAGCTTGACCCGCAGCAGTCCCTTGCCCAACTCCGGGCCCAATAGAAGCAAGCCCTACAGCCAACCCAGCAGCAATAACGGAAGCGGCAGAAATCAGTGGATTCATGATAAGTTCCCTCGTACCAAAAAAAGAAATGGTTAATGATACAATCAACCAACGAATTATGACTTAATAATTCCGTCGGTAGCATTTCGAAGTAACTAAGAACTTCGAGTTAAATTATGAAGTAATAGTATTAGTGCATACTTCAAGCTATTTTTTTTAGTTTCTGTTTCTATCCACAGAGTCTTTGTGAATCCAGACGACTTTCGATCTTCCATTTCTTGGTTCCGAACTCTTATTTTCGTCCACCCTTTTGTGAATTTCATCTATTTATTTAGTCAATTCACAGTCACAAGGAGACGGAAAGGGAAGGGCTTCTATTGTTATTAGAATCCCTGCCAAAATTCATAGGAGGCGGGTGGCAAATAAAATATCTCTTTAGTTCATATAGAATCAGTCAATATCTAATATCACATATACGTGTCTTTCTTCCATAACGTAAACCAAGCATTCATCTTAGATTCAATCGGATTCGAGAATCAATTATCGAAATATCTACAAGAGTTGACTTATTTATAGTTTATAGCCATTCAATTACATATACCTACCCTCTCCAAACCAACCCATTTTTTATGAATTAGGTTTTTGTGTAAATTCTTTTTTTTTTTTTCTTTATCATTATTCCAATGTATCCAATCTAAATGGACAAATTGGTTAGTCCAAATAATTGCATAGAAATATTATTATTTGATTGATCTAAGTTCATACAATTTGTTATTTATTGTATTACTATTTTCGTTTGGTCAATCATTGAATAAAACAACTGAAATGGGAATTCTTCGCTTTTTTTTTTTTTTTATATTTAATTCTTTTATTTAATATTTAATCACACGTCCTAAATACAGGCATTCATATTGAATATTCTAATTCTTTTTTTATTTGAATATTGAACTTGAACTATTGAATAATGAGATAGAAATCGAATATTGGTTGAGGAGAGGTATGATATTAAGTGGACGAAAGAGAACTTTAGGAAAAAGATCTTTCGATCTCTTTCCTTTTTTACACCTATCTAATATCGTAATTTTTTTGCTATTACTCTATATCGTATATGGCCTAGTTGTAGATTCCCTAAGTAAATTTTATTGAACCAAAGAAACGTTAGTTTGAAAAAACTATTTCAATGATGGCCCTCCATGGATTCACCGATATAAGCCGCGGCTAAAGTTGCAAAAATAAGA